ATTTTAAAATAGGCTATAAGCCTTCGTTTGCTTCGTGAACGCCGCCCTTTTGTCTTAGCTATCAGCTGCAGTAAGTTCAGATCATTGAGTATAGCCTCCTCACCTATCCGATCGCAGTGGGTGGTAAAAGCCAAACACTTCGATAACATGAAATGGAAAGCTACGGGACGCGTCGAGTCACTCTGGCATTGTGTTTCTCTTTCAATGAACCTTTTTTCATAATGTTCTCTAATAACTTCTTGGATGTCTTCGATGTTTTTATTACTAACATTTTCTTTTCTTTGACTAACATCTTCTTTTCCTTGACTAACTGCTTCTTTTCCTTGACTAACTTCTTCTTTTTCTTGACTAACTTCTTCTTTTTTTTTTTCTTGTCCTTTAAAATCGAAAAGAAGTAAGTACATTGGTCTAACCCACGGGTTCATTTGATATGTCTTCTTAAGTTGCAGAAATTCTGGGAAGAACCAATATTCCTGATTCGAATCTTCCTCATTCGAATTCGCTCGTAGCATAAATTCTGAGAAGATTGGTTCTTCCTGAGTCAAATCTTCCTCATTCGCACCCATCCAATTAAAAAAGCTTTTTTTGTCTTCTTTGATTTCTGGATCTTCTTTGAGTTCTGGATCCTCTTCGATTTCTGGATCCTCTTCGATTTCTGGATCCTCATCCTCTTCGATTTCTGGAAGGATACCATAAATAAGACCTCTATTCTCATTCTCAGTCTCATTCTCAATTATTTCAGAATTCTTAGTCCCAATCTTAGTATTTTTATTAGGGTTCGGGTCGATCTTAGTCCCAATCTTAGTATTTTTATTAGGGTTCGGGTCGATCTTAGTCCCAATCTTAGTATTTTTATTAGGGTTCGGGTCGATCTTAGTCCCAATCTTAGTATTTTTTTTAGGGTTAGGGTCGATCGTTATCGCGGCCTCAAACTCAAAATTGGCTGGAAAATTTTGGAAAATCTTCCAATCAAAATCCAAATATTTTCTCATTCGAGTGTTTTTAGCTCTATAAATTTTGTCTAGATAATTCTTGTCTAGATAATTCTTGATAAAAATCTCCTCTGGTATATCAAATAATTTGTCTTTCTGTGTGGTGTAGATCTCTTGGTTCTTATTTACTTGTTTCTTATTTACTTGGAATGGCAATTTATAAATATAGGAGTCCTTCTTAGTTTCAGAAGAAATGTATTTATATGCTAAAAGATCATATCTATAGTTTTTTTGAAACTTAGTTCTTTGATTTGTTAATGAATATACTTCAGAATCATCTTGTTTTTTGGACTGAAGTAATGGGTCTTTTTCATATGAATCTCCTTTTTTTAAATCGCGATTTTGAGGCGTATGGCGTTGGTTGACTCGATTTCGGCATTCTTGTAGGTCTAATAGAGACCATATAAAGTTAGATAAATTGTATTGAGAATGACCTCTTAACCAGTTTTTCCATGGGTTCGTTCCAAAATTTCGAAGTTTCTTATGCTTTAATTCGGAATGAAATATTCCTTGTCTTTCAAAAGAATCCTTTATTGCAGTCTTAAGAAAAAAAGACGTTCCGCGATATTGAAGAACAGATCTTAACTTATCACTAACTTGGGTTTGTGATAATTTGTAAAAAACATATGCTTGTGACAGGGAAGATAAATCTGGCAAGGAAGAAAATTTCCGAAAACTCTGTGACTTGCTCTTATTTATATTTTTTATAGTCGAACTCTTATTTATATTTTTTATAATTGAACTCTTATTTATATTTTTTATAATTGAACTCTTATTTATATTTTTTATAATCGAACTCTTATTTATATTTTTTATAATCGAACTCTTATTTATATTTTTTATAATCGAACTAAAGGTAAGTCTTTTTTGATTTGTTTCAGTATTGGAAATGTCTTTATCAAAATTTTTATTTGTGAAATTGATTCTCGGAATCTTAATGATACATAGAAAGATATCTAGGTATATTTTGTATATTTTTTCAATGAAAATCTTTGGAAAATAATTCCATTTACTTATTAATCGAACAGTTCTTCTTTTTACAATTTTCCAAAGATTTTTTGGTGATTCTACATTATTATTTTGATTTTTGTTGTTAGTACTATTATTTAGTCCTGGAGTTAGTTTTGTTTTTTCTTTTGTAATTCTTTCTATTTTTTTTTTGATTGTGCTTGTTGTATTAATCAGATTTTGTATTTGTTCTTCTGAATCTGTAGATCGAATTTGACTAAATGATTCATTAATTATCTCATTGCTGATTATAGAATCTTTTTCTTTTTGAGTTTCACTCGATTCATATACTCCTATCCATTTCAATCTTTTTATTTTTTTTATTTGTTTCCAAATTTTTCTTTTTAGAACTCGAACCCTTTTGATAAGCCGTTTTATGCTTTTTTTTGAGTTTCTTAGAACTCTACCAAAATTTGCTTGTAGTTTTTGGTTGAAAACGCCTCTTAGAAATTGAAAGGCGCTCTCTTTCAATTTTAGTCCTGCTAATCTTGGATTTTTTTTGCCTAGTTCTTTAAGTTCTTTAAAAATGGGCCCCCAAAAAATGGAAAAGGAACGGTTGGATCGGGGAGGACCCCAAGGATAGTCAGCTAGTCCCCAGAAAGACCTTATAAAAGCATACTCGCTGCTTTCCCGTTCTCGTTCTCTATCATCCGCTGTGTGCCAAGGTTTCAACTGGAAAGGCCATAAAACTTTGACCTGAAGACCGTATTCCCACCACTCCTCCGGAAAGTCCATGCGGGATATTGGGCCTACAACAGAACCGTCCTCGTTGCATAAAAGATGAATCTCGTTTTCCCAGCCCTCTCTATCCTCAGCCCACTCGGGCTGCTGCAAAAATAAGATACGGCCAATATTTTTAGCTATTATCGCTAAAGGCAATGCAATATATCTTCTAAAATAGGAGTTATAAACTAATATGACACTTCTAATTGCTAGCCCACAATAAAGGTCCTCCCATGCATCTATTGCGTAAATCCGTGACCTCTCTTCTTCGGCCTCGGAGTATATTTCGCTTTCCTCTTCTTTGCTTTTTTTTTCCTCTATCTTACTTTTTGTTTTTGCCTGTTCTTTCTTACGTTCCCTTTTTTTGATTCCAAACCTCTGCATCAAATTTTGCATTGGCAAAACAAGGGGTTTCAATACCCCTAAATAAATAGACAGTCTACTTTTTAGGAAGCCCAAAAAAAGAGGGGAATGCGGAAACAGTTCAATCCATCTTACAATAACTCCGTTTTTACGCCTTTGGGCCCTCATAGAACCTCTGATGTGACCCAGACCCCAATGTTGTTCGCGCGCCCCTATGAAGCAGGTTCTATAAAAATCATTGCAGTCGTAGAAACCGGGAATATAACTCACGCTTTTCTCCACGGCACTACTAGTTAACTCTCCCCCACTAGTCAAAACCTCCATAGCAATCCCTTCAATAATCTTTTTCTCAAGCTCCATAGCAAGCTCTTTCTCACGCTCCTCACGCTTCTGTTCTTCAACACTCTTCTTGGTTTTCGGCGCGTCGTCTAGAAAATTCACAAAACTGGTATATCTGTAATGTGCTGATATAATATCAAACTCCTCATCTTGCCGCTTTGTCAAAGTGCCTATGCTCAGTGCGGATTCGAGCTCGCGGAGTAATACGTATGACCAGCGAGGGACGCTTTTACCGATTTGTATTCGTCCAATATATTCTCCGCCACGATAATTGTTTAGTTGCTCTAGCATTTTTTGTTGTCGCTGCTTCCAATCAATTCTTCTCCCCCCTTTTTTCCAACGCTTAGAAAATAATTTTGACAAAGGATTAGAAAATAATTTTGACAAAGGATTATAATATAATTTTCCTTCTGCTCTTAGTTTGAGTGTTTTGCTTTTTAGTATCGCTAACATTCTCTCTTCATATTTTGGGGAATCAAAAAGGCAACCTGGCAAAAGGGTCTCATGAATTTGATTTAGAGCAAGGATTTTCTTAAGTTTAGATTGTATAGTTCCGAGTCTTCGACGAGATTTTGGAGTTACATTCTTTTTTCTTCGACCAGATTGAATTTCATTCTTTTTTCTTCGACCAGATTGATTTTCATTCTTTTTTCTTCGACCAGATTGAATTTCATTCTTTTTTCTTCCACCAGATTGAATTTCATTCTTTTTTCTTCCACCAGATTGAATTTCATTCTTTTTTCTTCCACCAGATTGATTTCTTCGACGAGATTGATTTCTTCGACGAGATTGATTTCTTCGACGAGATTGAATTACATTGTGGACTTTTTCACGAAATTCACCCAATTGAAGAAGTGCCTTTTCTTCAATTGCCTTAGCTCGAGCTTTCTCAGCTTTAGCAACTGCCTCAGCTTTAGCAGCTTTAGCAGCTTCCTCAGCGTTAGCAGGTTTATCAGCTTTATCAGCTTTATCAGCTTTATCAGCTTTATCATCTTTAGCAGCTTCATCAGCTTTATCAGCTTTATCATCTTTATCAGCTTTATCAGCTTTATCAGCTTTATCAGCTTTATCAGCTTTATCATCTTTAGCAGCTTTATCATCTTTAGCAGCTTTATCATCTTTATCAGCTTCATCGACGATGATTACACTCCTATTACTATTACTCAACTTTTTGATTCTTCCACGAGAGGGCCCATTCAACAAAGGATCATACCTTTTTGGTAGGCAGGTTTTGGTAGTTTTATCAGTACAAACCCGAGTTCTTTTTTCGAGTATATCTAGAAAAAGAAATCCCGTGTCTAGAGCCTCAATTCTCTTTCGAAACTCATTATTTAAGTTGTTTTTTCTTTGTTTGTTCTTAGAAAGCCAATCTTTGTCTAGTTTATCAAAGGAGAGTCTTTCTACTGTGGACGAAGATATCGTCCCTTTCATCAGTTCCTTAAAAGTAGAAAAACTAGGAGGATCTGTAAAAGATATTCTTTTTTTTCCATCACTTCGGCATGTATCAAAAAAATATTGTGACATTTCCTTTCTTACAGCCCCCTCAAAGAATTGATTGCTTCGGTATCGTTCTGG